AGTTATATACAAATCACTACCCCCCTTTTTGTATTTCCTTAATTTATTTCCTTAATTGAATTTCGGTTGATTAGGACGAAGTTCCTTAAAAACCTCTGCCTTCTTTAAAATATCCTGAACAGTTTCTGTAGGTTGAGCCCCTTTTTCAAGGAAATATAAAATAGCAGGAACATTTAAATAAGTTTGATTCTTTATCGGATCATAAAAACCCACTTTCTGAAGATCTTTTCCTTGTCTTCGGGATCGAACATCAATTGCAACGATTCGATAGACGGCTCATTGGGATAGATGTAGATGAACAACACCCCCCCTAGAAACGTATAGGAAGCTTTCTCCTCGTACGGCTCGAGAAAAATGATTGATTCGAAGTTTTGTCTCTGTATGGAATTCTATCTAAGAAATGACAACTGGATCCATAAAATGATCAAAGCAATTAAAGATGTAAGTCTTTTTTTCTTCGTTCTTCCTTAAAATGCAAAAGAAACCATTCGTACTCTCATAACTCAAGTTGGATAACTTTCAAACAATTCAAAGGAAAATCTTTCGGCAATTTCATTTATTGAGCGGTCTTTCCTCCTTTTTTGTTTGTCTCGTTTAAAATAGGATTCTTCAGTCTGATCCAGTTATTCAGACAATTAAAAAGGTGTTTCCTTGTTCTGGGATCCTTTATCTTTGTTTTATTTTAAATCATTGGGTTTAGACATTACTTCGGTGCTTTTGAATCCTTTCAAAATGGCAGCAACATACCCTTTTTGCGATTTCTATGAAAGAATCCTCCAAGATGATGGATTCCCTCGTGAAACACTTTGGATCGAAAAAGTTTGATCAATTCCAATAAATTTTTTCATTTGAAACTTGCTCGAATTGGATTCTTTCGATTTCCATACCTAAGATATATTTACGAAGTTGTTTCAATTTTTTTATTGATTGGCATTAACCCTAGACCCTTGCCCCGAGAAATAAATTAATACTTTCTACTCGAGCTCCATCATGGACTATTTCCATTCCAAGACAACAAAAAACGAGGGGTTATGGTGAAACAGAACCAATGATGTCGAGCTAAGAGCACCTTCATTCCTACAAAAAATGGTGGATGTACAAATCCACAACGGATCGTGTCCTTCAAGTCGCACGTTGCTTTCTACCACATCGTTTCAAACGAAGTTTTACCATAACATTCCTCTAAGAACCGGTATGAAATTGATTCAATTATGGAATCATGAATAGTCATTGGTTGGGCTGATGTATAAACACCATAATCTATAGTATTTTCTATATCTTCTATATATATAGTATATAGATATAACTAATACTATAGATATAGGTGGATAAAGATTTTTCTGAAGAAGTCTTAGTAAGACCCCATCGCTAATATTAATTTGTCTAACATTATAATATTAATTAATAAATATATATAATAAATAATTTTTTTATATAAATAATAATAAATAAGACGAATAAACGAATTCTTTTTGATTCTGCATCTTCACGTGACTTAATAGGAGAGAAAGATTCAGCTTCTAAGGAATGATTAAAACTATTTCTCTTTCGAAATTTCGAATAAATTTCGAAAGTTCCCCTTTCGACATCATTATTCCAAGAAAATTTGATAGTTAAAAATAACTTTTGATCATCTTAGGAAAAAAGATAAGTCTTTTTTTTCATCTGATTGATAAAATCCAAAGAATGGGGAGGGTTTCGTATCTATCAATTCGATCAAATAGACGGAGCAATTGTCACCGTTTATAGATATTGAAATGAAGGCTTTACCATTACTGATTAACTCCTATCTACCCCGGGACTGATGCAGCATAAATCAAAAGAAGGGGGTGTCCTAGTCTTTTTTATTTTTACGAAATGCGAGCTGTCTAGGCACAAAGCCAAACAAGTCCAGATTAAGTCCAGTTTTTGCTCCTTTTTTTCTATTTAAGCCTACCTCATTGATTAAGAATTAAGAGACTTAGTGAATTTAATTAGTACCAAAAACCCCCTCTTGGCGAAAAGTCAAGAAATCTACAAAAAAGAAAATTGAATCTAAGTAGGCTAATTTAGGGGGTAGAGAATACGAGATAGGGAATATGGATTCTTTCGCATCTCGATTCAGTTTTTGAAAAAAAAAAACGATTCATCGAAGAAAAAAATAAGAAACAACAATCACATTCCAGCTAACATTTCGATTTTAAACGGAACATTGTTAAAAAAGCAATCTATATTGTCAGAGAATATATATGTTCTGGGACGGAAGGATTCGAACCTCCGAATAGCGGGACCAAAACCCGTTGCCTTACCACTTGGCCACGCCCCATTTAGATTTCTATGCGATACTAATAAAGTATATTGCTGGTTTTGTTTGTTTGTCAACTCTAGCCCAAATATCTATAGAATAGATTAGATTGGTATTCGGATTTTTCTATGTTTTTGGTATGTGTAGATATAGAATTCAACTTAATTTATTGATCATTACATATAATTCAATTAAGATATTGTATGAAAATATGAT